CTTTCGAGCTGTTCAATGGCTCCTCTACGTAATTCTTCTGAATTTCGAATAGTACTCAAGATCCTCTGTTTTCGCTTATCTAATAAATCATTTAATGAAAGTAGATTATCTTTCCATTCATTTCACAACTATCATATCTCTTCCCGAACCAAACATGAATCTTTCAATTCATTTGGCTCTCACGCTCAATTGTTTCTTTTATCTTTTCTTTGATTAATGGGCATTCCCATATCTTTGAACGGAATGAGCCTATCCTCTCTTTTCTGTTCTTATTCAAAGATATCGAAACTGATCTAACATCAGAATCTTAGGAGGACTCTTCAGACCAGACAAAAAAGAAAAAATTGTCAGCAAAGTTGTTTCTTTATTTGTTCTTTATTTACAACTTATTTCCAAAAATAAAAAGATTTTAAAGAAGAAAGAATTTTCTTCTTTCTTCTTTATATGCTATGATAAATTAAATCAAAATCCTAATAGAATAGAAAGAGAATTGAATAGAATTATGAACTTCATTCTCATTATTATTAGAATAAAATGAGATTTCGATCTTTTTAATCCAAAAAATTCTCTTTTTTATTTTTTTATACAAATATTTTATACAAATACAATACATAGGTCGTCGATTCGGCAGTGAATAAAAAAGGGGGACCCATCTTTCCAGTTAATGGTTCAAAGAATTTTATCCATATGAGTGTTATACATCGGATAAATTCCTAATTATTCCTTTTTTCTTTTTCTTATTTTTCAACCTTTTTGGTACTTTTGGTACTAACGTAGTGGTAGAAAGAGTACCATGCTATGCTGTGCCTGGACTTCAAACAATTTATCTTTAACCATGTAAAAGACCTCAACATTATTGGTTGATAGAGAAGAGAATCAAAGTTCATTTACCAATTAGTCACGAAATGCTATGGTTCTTACATAGGATTTCTGAATAAAATCCAATTCCGAAGTAATTCGTCGAGATTGTGCACCTTTTGTTCCTATTTATACTATAGAAATATAAAAAAGAATACATAATATAAAGAAAGTGCAGCCGGTTAAATCCAACCTATTCTTGAAATACACAACTCGCACACACTCCCTTTCCAAAGAAAATCAATACACCCAGCACTACGCTTAGATTTATTGGATTTGTTGCTAAAATATCGGTATTAAACTCGAAACTCCCAGCGGATGGCCAGTGCCCCACGGAAACAAAAGAATTGGTTATATTTTTCATATGCTCTCCCCTTATAGATAGGACTAACAAAGAACAGAGTTCTTTTTGTATCACTCCGCTTATTATTATTAATGGAATTTGAGAATTCTCAAATTTCTTAGTTATGGTTATGCTTTTTTTTCTTCTTTTTTTTTTTTACATTTTTATTCTACGATGAAATTAAACATTAAACAAAAGGATTTGCAAATAAAAGAGCTAATGCCACGACCAGTCCATAAATTGTTAAAGCTTCCATAAAAGCCAGACTAAGCAATAAAGTACCTCGTATTTTACCCTCTGCTTCTGGTTGTCTCGCAATACCTTCTACGGCTTGGCCCGCAGCAGTACCTTGACCAACCCCAGGTCCGATAGAAGCAAGCCCTACAGCCAATCCAGCAGCAATAACGGAAGCAGCAGAAATAAGTGGATTCATGGTAAGTTCCTCGCACCAAAAAAAGAAATGGTTAATGATACAACCAACCAATGAATTAGTACTTAATCTATTTTTTTCTACTTTTCTTATATTACCTTACTACACTTCTTTTTTCTTTTTTGATCTTTTTCACTAAAATCTATCGGGTAGAAGTAGCTAAAAGTTCCAAATGGAATTCAGAATATTACTGAATTTTCAGAACTACTTCGATAGACCGTTTTTCCTTTCTACCTTTAAATTGTATTCTGAAACCATTCTTCAAAACATACACAAGGATTGATACTCATAGGTATTACATATACATGATCTCCAACCCAGTGGATTATATTAGTGGATTATATTGAACCCCGAACCCCCGCATTGCTTGAATTGGGATAAGCTTTAAAAATTAAAAAAAAAAAGACTATTTTGAAAGTGAGTCAATGATGACCCTCCATGGATTCACCTATATAAGCCGCAGCCAAAGTTGCAAAAATAAGAGCTTGAATACCACTTGTAAATAATCCAAGAAACATGACAGGTATAGGAACTACTGAAGGCACTAAAGAAACAAGAACAACAACCACTAATTCATCAGCCAATATATTCCCGAAAAGTCGAAAACTAAGAGATAAAGGTTTTGTGAAATCTTCTAGAATATTAATTGGTAAAAGTATTGGAGTTGGTTGAATGTATTTCCCGAAATATCCCAATCCTTTTTTCCTAAGACCCGCATAGAAATATGCCACTGACGTGGGTAAAGCTAAAGCAACAGTAGTATTTATATCATTCGTGGGCGCAGCTAACTCCCCATGAGGTAATTTTATGATTTTCCAAGGTAAAAGAGCACCTGACCAGTTAGAAACAAAAATAAATAGGAACATCGTTCCTATAAAAGGAACCCAAGGACCATACTCCTCTCCAATCTGAGTTTTGCTCAAGTCTTGAATAAATTCAAGGACATATTCGAAGAAATTCTGACCGTTGGTCGGAATGGTTTGCGGATTCCGAACAGCTATGATGACTGAACCTAATAAGATAGCAATTACAACCCAAGAAGTGATAAGTACTTGGGCATGAATTTGTAAACCTCCTATTTGCCAATAGAAATGTTGGCCTACTTCTACACCTGATATATCGTATAACCCTTTGAGTGTTTTAATGGAACATGGTATAACATTCATATTGTCCTCTAACAGAAATCGAACTTCAAAAAAGTGATTATTTTTATTCAACCATCTCTTTCTCAATTCACCTATATTCATTCATGAATTTAAGTTATGAATCGTATATTTCGGATACCGAGAAATCACATAAAAAAAATACCAATCATTTTTATCTTTTCTTTTAAATATTATTTGATAGTCAAAACATAGTTCAAACTCCAAAAGATGCAAACAAAAATAGTAACAATCAAAGAGAGTTCACCAAAAACAAACTAATCTTCTTCTTTCTTCTTCTTAAGAGTAATGATAAGATAATCAACCATTTTTTATATAACTAGAATGGCCCTCACAAATTGCAGATACTAATTTGGTAAGAATCAATCGAATCGAAGCTATAGCATCATCGTTGGCCGGAATAGAAATATCTGCAAGATCTGGATCACAATTTGTATCGATTAAACAAATCGTCGGAATACCCAAAATGACACATTCTCGAAGAACCGTATATTCTTCTTGCTGATCCACGATAATTACAATATCGGGCAATCCCGTCATATATTTGATCCCGCCAAGATATGCTTGCAAAGTAGATAACTTTCTCTTCAACATTGCTGCATCTCCTTTAGGGAGACGATTGAGTTTCCCCATCTTTTGTTCTGCTCTTAAGTCCCTGAACTTCTGAAGTCTTGTTTCTGTAGTAGACCAATTCGTTAACATACCACCAAGCCATTTTTTATTAACATAATGACATCGAGCCCTTATTGCTGCTGATGCTACTAAATCTGCTGCTTTCTTTTTGGTGCCAACGATTAAGAATCTTTTTCCCCTACTTGCTGCATCAAAAACTAAATCGCAGGCTTCTGATAAAAAACGAGCAGTTATAGTAAGATTTGTAATATGAATACCTTTACGCTTTGCCGAGATGTAAGGAGCCATTCTAGGATTCCATTTATTAGTAACATGACCAAAATGAATTCCTGCTTCCATCATTTCTTCCAAATTGATGTTCCAATATCGTCTTCCCATTTTACCACACTTTCTCTTTTTCTTTTTTTTTCAAAGAGATTCAGTACCTTATGAAATAAAAAATTGTTCCGACGGAACCTTCTACCAGGATTGACCATTGATCTACGACCCAAATCATGAATTTCATTCTTTCTTTTTTATTTCATTGATTATGAAATCCATAATTGGACCAGAGAGTGAAAGTAAAAAGAATAAACCTCTTGTTAGGATACATTACGTAAAAGATTGGTCTGATGTCTCATGGAAAGTTTTTGGGGCACAAGAACAAAATAATTCTCTATGGTGTAGCAAAATATCGCTCATTTCCAACTCAAATAGATTCTTCCTTTTGATTTTCAAATGAATGTTTTTGTCTTGCTTTGAACGATGTACTAATTTGTTGAATCCGGTACCAACCGGTATAATCCCCCCCAGAACAACGTTCTCTTTCAGGCCTTTCAACCAATCAATACGACCTCGTAGAGCAGCTTTTGCTAAAACTCGAGCAGTTTCTTGAAAACTTGCTTCGGATATGAAACTTTGAGTATTCAGAGATGACTTCGTTATTCCCAATAAGATTGCCCGATAACAGATTGATTCGTCCAAAACGCGCCCGGCTCTTTCTGCTCGCAACAATCCAATAAATTCCCCAGGTAAAAAAACATTAGACATTCCATCTTCTGAAACCAAAACTCTTGATGTTACTTGACGTACAATAATCTCTAGATGTCTATTATGGATCTGTACCCCCTGGGATCGATAAACCTTTTGTATCTTATTAACCAAAGAGATACGACTTTGGGCTATGGTTAGTTCAGCTCCAATCAAGAATTCCCAGGGGATCCCAAGAATCCTTCGGATACGTTCGTCCCAACCTTCAATTCTTCTTTCGAGGTTCATCGATATTGAATCAATTGAACGAACTTCTAAGATTTGTTCTACTTTTGGAAGACCTTGCGTTATGTCACCAGATCTCGATTTTTCATATATAAATGTAATTAATGTATCTCCTTCATAAAAGGTTTCCCCATAATGACCATGGACAGTTGCTCCTGGAGTGACCAAATAGGGCTTAGCTGATCTTATAACTAGAGAATCAACATGAACAATGAAAATTTGACCAGATTTTTTTATGCGTGATCCATATTTCAATAGGTATACATTTTCACAAAGGAATTGTCCAAGGCTAATTATTGTCCATGCCTCTTCACAAGAATCGTGATGGAGAAAACACCAATTCAAATGGAATGAATTCCAAATGATGTTACTGCAAGGATCGGGATTATAAATCCTACTATTTTCATCTAGGAAACAGTATTGAAATGGAAGTACTTGAAGCACTTGGAAAGTCTGTTGAAAATTTTCAAGCAAAAAAGATTTCTTTAAAAAGACTTGATTATAAGTTCTTAAATAGTAAGATGAACGAGAATTTACTATTCTAGGCACAATAGTACCTAAAGGACCCAACAAATACCTAATTGGAGTCATGGAATCCAATTCTTTTGTCGCATTATTATATCTCGAAGTATTGAAGGGGCCAATTCGAGAACAATTGGATGATGACAAAATTAGGAAAGATTGGCATTCCTTATTTCGATTCAACAACGTACCAATAGTTCCCTGATGTTGGGGAAATAATTGAATCTTCGCCTTGGAATCAAAAGGATTTTTTCTATGGATACGATCTAATTCATTATTGGAAATCAATCCTGAACCTGCCGTATCATACCTTTTTTCGGTATACGAAAGAGTGGACTTTACTAACTCAATTCGGATGAAATAACAAAGCAGATCATTTGTCCTTATTTCAACAAAAGAAGCATGAACCTTTTCTTCTATAGAACTCTTTTTTTCTTGGTCCCAAGTCAATACTAAGCAAGCCCGAACTAATTGAATACTTGTGTGAGAAATTCCTCGAATTGACTTGCCATTTTCATAAAGTATATAATTGACAATTCGAAGTTGGACATTATTCTTTTCCTGCAAGAGATCCTGAGAGAAAAGTGTTGCTAAATTTATCCCATCAGCTATTTCATATGTGACTACGGGCCGAACCAAAACAAAAGACTTTTTTTTGGTAGGTGTAATGCGTTGGACATAGATCCAATTTTTAAATTTTTTTGATCCTTTAGAATCTTTTTTTCCGATTCCTGGTGGTATTAAAATGCCACTGTGCCTAGATATTTTATCCACCTCTCCAGAAAAATGAATATCTCCAGAAAAGATTTTCAGTTCTATACTTTTCTTTTTTCTCTCCACTCGGACTAATCCACCTACTCGACTTCTTGTATTTATATTTAAAACAAGTCGTGTATCTACTCCAATGATACTATTGTTACGGACCATTATGGGCGAAGATCCGGGTAAGATATGTATTTCCTCGGGAATGAAAAAAAATTGATCTACTTTCATTTGCGTTTGGTATTTCGGACTAAAATCTTTTGCTCCTCGATACTCAATCAAATTTTCTTTTTTTACGATTGAATCTACTTCGACAATCCCATATTTAGTAATTCCCGAACTGCTTCTTCTGTATCGCGGATCATCAAAATAAGCAAGAATACTATTTCTACGTAAAATACCATTTATAGGTATTTTAATCGAAATACCAAAACAGGGTATTAGTTTCTTTTCTTGTTCTTGATCATATTGTAAGGGAATCACAAATCTATTTCTTCGCTTTTTCGCCAAAGAATTCTCTTGACGAATATAAGTAGAAGGCTCTATGAGATTCCAATGACCTTTAGATATGATTCGATAAGGTTTTGAATAGTCAAGACTTTCCCTATTTTTTTTACCAAAAGTATCCAACAATTTATGTCTTACTTGATCATTAGTCAGTGAGAGATCAAAGATATCTTTGAGAGAAAAAGAATTAGCATTCATTTGATCTTGATCCTTGTGGAGTGAAAAAGACACTATATTGGAATTGGATCTGCATAGACCTCCTGCTAATATCCATAAATGACTTGTTTTTGGTAATAGATGAACATTACTATATGGATATTCGGGCGTATGATAGCCATCAGTACTCCAGTGCATTTCTCCTTCTGACTCAGAATAAATATGTTTTTGAACCCTCTCCTTAAAATGAAAGGTGGACGTTTCGGCACGAATCTCGGCAATCACTTGTTCTGATTCTACATATTGATCATTTTGAACTAAAATCAAACTTTTTGTTGGAATATTTACATTATGTCTAATATCTCGACTCTCAATAGTTACATACAAGTCTATAAAACATAGAAAAGCAGGATGCCCATGACGGGTACGTGTGGGATGAACCAAACCCTCATCAAATTTTATTTTTCCATTAGAAGGAGCTCGTACATGTTCGGCAGTACCACCCGTGAATACTCCGCCAGTATGAAAAGTTCTTAATGTTAGTTGAGTCCCCGGTTCCCCAATTGATTGACCCGCAATAATGCCTACGGCTTCTCCCAACTCGACCAGGTCACCATGAGTAGGACTCCGGCCATAACATAATTGACAGATCCAAGATGTACTCCTGCAAGTAAAAGGAGTTCGAATATATATTGGGTGTGCTTGAAAGGTTATGAATCGATTAACAAGTCCAATTCCAATATCTTTATTTCGAGTAGCAATGCATCGTAGACCGATATATATATCGTCTGCTAATACACGACCAATTAGTGTTTGGACAAAAATCTTTTCCGTCATTCCATTTTGAGGACTCACGGAAATACCTCGGATAG